ATGCATGAAAGGATCCTTAAACAACCATAGATTGGCCTGAAAGGCCTTAGCAAAAGCTTCTACAAGTACAAGATGTTCTAGTTTTCCATAGAAATAGATTCGTTCAAGAAGGGTTCCAGAAGACGTTGAATATAAATGAGAAGATTGGTTACGAAGAAAGACGAAGATGGATTCATATTCACATAGATGAGAATTATATAGGACGAAGAAAAACCTTTGATTTCTTTTTGAAAAACAAGAACTGGCTTTATTTGGAGTATTCCAACTACGATACTCATGGAGAAAGAATCGTAATAAATGTAAAGAAGAAGCGTCTTTTACCCAATAGCGCAGAGTTTGAATCAATATTTCCAGATGGGCTGGGTAGGGTATTAGTATCTCCAATACATAAATTAAATGTGAAAAATTGTCCTCTAAAAAAGGGAATATTGAATGAATTGATCGTAAATTATGAGATTTAACTATTCCTTTCCTTTCTAGCGAAGATAATAATCGGAGATAAAACGGAATTTCTACAATGACTGCAAATCCTTCTGATATCATTTGAAAAGAAAAATTCTTGTTGCGTCCAAAAAATATATTTTGGTTAAAATCATTAGCAAAAAGAATCAAATGCTTCTGTTCATACTGATACATTCGCTCAATTGCACGTTTCACAATTAGTAAACTGAATTTATTATAACCTGCGTTTTCCAAAAAAATGGATCTATTTCTATTTAAACCATGATCATGCGCAAGTGCATAAATATACTCCTGAAAGATAAGTGGATATAAGAAGTAGTGTTGTTGAGATCTATTTAGCTTTAAATATCTTTGGAATTCCTCCATTTGAAATTCTAGTTGAACTAAAGGTAGAGGATTTTGGGGGTTATCAATGAAACATAGTGCGATACAGTCAAAACGAGGTATTATAGTAATAAACGAATAGATACCTCGGATACAGGTAAACTTATCAACGGATTCTCTATCCTCTCTTTTCCATTTAAACGAAAAATGTCTATTCGTATAGGATAACAAAATACTTAGAAATCCTTTATTTTTTCAACCTAATCGCTCTTTTGATTTTGGAATTTTTTTATCAATATACTGTTTCTTCTACACACATTTCTCATTTCTATTCCATAATGGAAAATGTCAATAGTTAGGATTCATAAAAAAAAAAAGAATCCGTTCATGGGATAATCTCTTCCCGTATCAGGCACTAATACATTTTTAACGTCTAATTAGATCGGGTAATCGTTCAAATTAAGAACAGAAGCTCGTTGCTTTTTTCCCTATAATCAATAAATTGAAGCCATTAGGGCTCTATCTCTATCCATTTATTCATCCGACCCAACTTTAAATTGAATTCATTTTGTTCCGTTTCAAAAAAGAACACAAGGGTTTGTACCTATTCGGAAAGAATGAAATATTTCTCAGAAATCTTAGTTGATCCGACATGCTATTTTTTCCATTCATTCCCTTTCAGGATCAGTCGTGGTCTTCCAAACTTTACCGATGGTATGGACGAATCCCTCGCTTCATCCAAATGTGTAAAAGATCCTAGCCGCACTTAAAAGCCGAGTACTCTACCGTTGAGTTAGCAACCCGAATAGAAAAAGTTTATGTAGATACAATCAAAAAGAAAAAGATAGATAAATGTCAAAATTTATAGACCACCTCTTAGTTCTTATGTTATCGACTTTTCAATCAAAACCCCTATTCTTATTATATCTTAGTTCAAATTATATTCTATTAAAGAGAATCCAAGGAATCCCGTTATTTGAATAATATAAGGTTATAAGGTAAAAATCAAACCTCTCGGACATAAATAAATTTATCTACTTATCACGATGAATTATATTTGTTCGATACACTGTTGTCAATATAAATGTTGAGAAAAGAATACAACGGAAAAACAAAATAAATTATATTTATTTCAATATAAATTATATTTATTTCAATACTATTAAAAAAATAAAAAAGGGCTTGTGTTGGATTGGCACTATATAGCTGAAAAAGTTTAGATAAAGGAATAAAGAAGGAAGAAGTAGAAAAAATATCAGATTTATATTGATTTATTTTATTCAATCAATAATAAGTAACTAGAATAAAAAAAGGAGGATTCCTTGGTTATTACTTATTAGTAGAGTTCCAACGAAAACCGACCAATTGAAGGAACTCCCAGAATTTTCTATTTCTAGGATCAAGCAACTCGGGTTTTGTCGTTCTAGAACATGAGATTTTATAGAAGCAATGAAAAATAGATATGAGTAGAATCCAAAAAGGAAAAAATATAAATACAAAAATTTATAATTTATATAAGAATTACTACCCCTTTCTATTTCTTTATTTCCTTAATTAAATTTTTTTTGATTAGGAACAAGCTACTTAAAAACCTCCGCCTTTTTTAAAAGATCCCGAACAGTTCCTGTGGGCTGAGCGCCCTTTTCAAGGAAATATAGAATAGCAGGAACGTTTAAATAACTTTGATTCTTTATCGGATCATAAAAACCTACGTTCCGAAGATCTCTTCCTTCTCTTCGGGATCGAACATCAATTGCAACGATTCGATAGACGGCTCATTGGGATAGATCTAAGTAAATGAACAAGACCCCCCCTAGAAACGTATAGGAAGTTTTCTCCTCGTACGGCTCGAGAAAAAATGATTTGGAGTTTTGTCTACGTATAGAATTATATTTAATGGCAAAGGAGTTGATAAAATAAATTATAATGGGATTTAACTCATTTTTTTTCTTCCCCCTTCCTGAAAAAAAACCATTTGTACCCATAACTCAAGTTGTATAATTCTCAAATAGCTTAAAAGAAAAAAAATCTTTAGGCAATTTATTTCATTTTTTGAATGGTCTTTAACCCCCTCTTGTTTGTCTCATTTAATCTTTATTATTATTGTTTGTCTCATTTAATCTTTATTATTATATATTATACAGTTATTGAGACAATTGAAAAACGGCGTTTCCTTGTTCTGGGATCCTTTTTTCTTTGTTTTAAATCAGTGGGTTTAGACATTACTTCGGTGCTTCTTAATCCTTACAAAATGGCAGCAACATACCCCTTTTGTGATTTCTTTCTATCAAAGAATCATATAAACTCTCGATTCCCGCGCGATACACTTTGAATCGAAAGACTTTTATCAATTCCAACAAATTTTACTTTTGAATTAAAAACTTGACTGAATCGGATCCTTTCGATTTATATATTGATATACTTACGAAGTTGTTCCAAGTTATTGATTGGTATTAACCCTAGATTCTTGCCCCCTGAAAGATGAATCCATAGTTTCTACCCGAGCTCCATCATGTACTCTATTTTTCATTACAACCTAACAAAAATAAGGATTCTAGTGAAAACAGAACAGATGTCGGGTCAAGAGCATCTTCATTCATAGAAAAGATGGCGGATGTAAGAATAAAAATCCACACCGGATCGTGTCCTTCAAGTCGCACGTTGCTTTCTACCACAGCGTTTCAAACGAAGTTTTACCATAACAAAACATTCCTCTAATTTGGAACCCATATGGAATTGATTCAATTATGGAATCATGAATAGTCATTGGTTCCGTCGATACATAAACATTTTCATCTATACCCTTTTTTCTTCTATACAAAGATGGTAAAATTTTTTTTTGAAGCAATCTTAGTAAAACCCCACCTATTATTGTATGTTATTGTATGAATGCAACACTTTACTTTTTATTAAAAAAACTAATAGAAATATAGCAAAGAATACGAATATGAATAAATGAATTCTTTTTTACTCTGCATCTTAAAGTGACTCAATATGGCCCATTTCCTACTTTTTTGAATACCAAAGATTCAACTCAAAAGCAATCATTAAAATTTTTTATAATCGAAAAAGTTTACTATTTAGATATCATTATTTGAATAAAGTTTTACAGTAAAGACTAAAAATTTGATTATCATAAAAAAATAAAAATATCTTTTCTTTTCGAATTGAACCATCAACGATTTAAGATTTAAAGCAGATAAATGAATTGAACAAAAACCCCATTTTTGTGTGAAGATAGATAAAAAAGACCGATCTAAGAGAAGATTTAGGTACTTGTTCTTTCAATTTTAATTTTATTAATAAGATGAACGAAGTAGGGGTTTTTCATACCTATCAGATAGACTGAACTACAGTCTTTATTCTGGATCCGTTACATATGTAACTTGATTCGTTGTTAATGAGATTCGGACATACACAGATATAGAGATATTTAAATGAAGACCTCCTGTTACTGTTACTAATTAAGAACTATCTAACCCACGACTCTCTGGGAATGCTGAATCAGAACAAAAAAAAGGATCCCCTTTGGGGAAAGGATACTCTCTAGGGACAAAGACAAACAAGTCCAGATTGGGCGCTTGCTCGTAATTTTTTAGTTTACCCAAACCCAGTCTTGTCTTAAGAGACGTAATCCCATTAATCCCATTAATTGAATGTAATAACCTTACTCTTGTTTAGAATAAAGAGATCCTAATAATTTTTGGCTACCCCATTTAAGTTTAATTTGAATGGATAAAGAATAAGATATAGGAAAGAAGGGCTCTTTCTTATTGTGATTCAAAATAAAATATATCGTTGAAAATTAAAAAAGATATGAGACGTAAGGTTTTTCTTCAAATTAAGTAGCTAAACCCCTTCAATATGAAGGGAATGAACATATGATGAAAAATCCGTCATACTTTATTTTATTTTTTAATTAGTTGAATTCAACTAGGGTGTGACCTATGTTACCATCATATCTTGATCACAAACAAATATATTTAGTACTATCTGTATGTTGTGAAAAACAAAGATATGATTCATAAAAGAATATTTATAAATTATAAAAGAAACAAGAATGACATTCTATCCAATATTAGGCATTTAAACATAACGTTATTTTCAAAAGATACTTTTACTCTGATACAAGGTATATACCTGGGACGAAAGGATTCGAACCTCCGAATACCGGGACCAAAACCCGTTGCCTTACCACTTGGCCACGCCCCATC